TTTGGCCTCCGGGATTGTCATATATGACAACCGATGTTGCTCGTGACACTTAAAATCCTTGGCTTTGTTTTTCCAACCTCGCCCTTGCTCGCGTTCGTCGAGATTAAGTTTCAAACAACTGAGCAAGAGGGATGTCGGAATCTATTTAGGGGACCATTTTGCTTGCCCTTCTTTTCCCGCCTTACCCACCATGTTAACTGTTACAACAGATTCTTCGTGCTCTTTTGGAACCCATTTCTGGGTTATTTTGGGCTGTTTTGGTGTTTGGGCAAGCTTTCTTTTTATTACCCGTTGACGGGCCCTTCGGGCTGCCCTTTGTTTGTTGAGGTTTCTTCTTGCCGTCTTGCGGCGAACAACTAGGGGGGTATATCCTGTCCTTCAGACATAGGTACGGGTCCCCATTCAGTCTTCTCATTGTCTATTGCCATAGGGCTAAACGAATTGCTTTGCCCCCTTTTCATAAAAACTCAAATTTCAGTCCTTTGCGGTAAGGGATTCGCTAAAGAGGTACTTTGGTTTGTCGTAGTCGGGCCTAGAGGTGCCTGCCCTCTTCGGCCCCCCTTCTTTTCCTTATGTTATGACAAAGCCTTTTCTTGCCGGCCTTCTTTCCCATTCCAGCGGCTTGTTCGCTCGTAGATGCCTCATCGTTCTCAACATGTATGTTTCCTTTGCTTGCTGATCCGGTCTTGAATAGTTTGTTTAAGTGTTGGTGCCATGCCCCCCAATTCCATGGTACTTCACAAGTAGTCATTCGTATTGCACCATCTCGGTTTAGGCCGAAGAAGAAAGGTTTAGTTTTCGCGCCCGTTCTACTCGCCCTTTCCGTCCAAAAAAGAAGGATTCTAAGGTTTTTTCCCAGGTTATAGAACTTTCCCCGCTGTCCTTCTTTCAGCCGGTCCTAACTTCCTTCTCTTCTGGTTAATCCTATGAATCGGTAATCGGATCGGCAACAGGTAACAGGCTTTATCTGGGTTCAATTCCTTGATTCCTACCCGGACCTGCATTGGATTAATTCCTTCGATGCTTGCTCGGAGCGGGGTCGACTCAATATCGAGAGACTCACCCACCGAGGACTTTATCGCACCTTTATGTCTCCATCTCTCGAGTCGAGCTCAATCTCTGGCAGGTATTGTTTGGTCTGGAGTGCGGTGCATCTTTCTGGATGATGAACCCCTGTTTGAAGATGAGTGGATCGGGAATCTAACCCAGCGAAGAAAACGGCTACTTATAAGTCAGGCGCACTAGCGCACCAAGCAAGAAAACGGCTGGATTGACTGGCTAGCTCGTGCAATCAACTAAGAATTCCTTTTCATAATACGAAAAGAGCCCTTTCAGTCCTCTCCCAGCAAGAAAACGGATGCGCGTTAGCCTATCTATACTATAGTAGGGGGCTTTCGCTAACGCGCGCCCCTATCTCGTCAGCCGTTGCTTGTTTGGTCGAGCGTCTTCAACCCTCGACCTTTCGGCCGAGTTCTTACGAACCTCTCCCTTCCGGTCGAGCGTCTTCAACCCTCGACCTTTCGGCCGAGTTCTTACGAACCTCTCCCTTCCGGTCGAGCACTTCGTTCCTTAGCACAAGCACTAAGTAAGCCCCTAAAGGCCTTCGCGTTAGTAAGCTAAGCAAGCCTGGTTCTCCGGGCACTACGGTAGGACGTGGATCGATCATGACGAAAATGGACTTCTCCGTAATGTAATAGAAGAGTCACAGTCCAGTTCCCCGGGCTTTCTCCCTTCTCGACCAGACGAAGGAGATATGAATTCAATTCAGGCGGGTAAGGGCTTGGCTTGACTCTGTGTTCTCTCCTGGTCGGGTCGGAGGCGAAGACTGGCAAAGTTCATCATTCAGTGGTGGGGTGTTCATAGAAAAGAGGGCGTCGCCCAACGAGTGGCAGATTTTGATGGAGTCTCGCTCATAGATAGAGGAAGAGTACGCGCGCTAGCGCGCTACGGCTTACGCAGTTGATCGGATCAGATAGCCCTTCGGGCAACCAACCGCACATCAAATTCCGATCAACAACTTGGGGGTATGGCTGAGTGGCTTAAGGCATTGGTTTGCTAAATCGACATACAAGAAGATTGTATCATGGGTTCGAATCCCATTTCCTCCGGCACGGAAGTGGAACGGGCGGGCGAAATTACGTGAGAGAAAGAACCTCTTGGTGGAGTCCCCCGGAGGACAGAATAGCACCACTTTGTTACTAGGAGCGGAGAGCCCGTTGCGCGTTGTTTTTGTTTGACCGGCCTATCTTCTTTCTATAAGCAAGCTCCCTCCGGCCGTCCAGTCCCTGGGCGGCTCTCGGTTCTTGAGCATGTTGGGAGAGGAGATTAGGCGGCAGTTGAAAGAGCTGCTCGAAAGCTTGACGAACAAGCGAAAAAAGCCCTTTCTTTCTTGTTATTAGTAAAGGGCTTTTCCCTTACTAGTAAAGTGGTAAGGTAGGGCGCTATTCGATGAAGAAAACAGACTTTAGGAAAGTGGTTCAGGTAGCTCAGCTGGTTAGAG